ATCTTATTAGTATACCTTATTAATTAGTGGGCAGTTCCTTTATTACAAATATCAACAATATCTCTATTCTCCGTTCAAAAATGAAGGCTAAGACTGGAGTTTTGTGGAAAGAGCCCCTTATCGGATTTGAACCGATGACTTACGCCTTACCATGGCGTTACTCTACCGCTGAGTTAAAAGGGCCCCTTTGATGAAATTCCTGAATATCAGCCGCTAGCCACTATGAGTCTAGTGCATCTACCTATCTATATCTATAGAATAGATGTACATATATATGTGCATAGCGACTCATTCAGGAAGAAAAAGAGTGACTTGGGAAGTCTAGGGTAAGGTAAAATGGTTAATAAAATTATTATTTATATTTGAGAAATATCAATGCAATGAATTGCGACTTTAATCTAATTGCTTTTTTTGAATAGCCTCCCATCAGAACGAGATTCATTTGATTGATATATGTACTGTACCAATACGACATAAATTCAAAAAATTTCATTGAATCGTGTGATGAAGAGATTCGATTCGCGCCCCGAACCGACAAATTCTTATCTTATAGATAAAAAAATTGGATTACTTTACTTGGTGATCCAATCTCAGATTTCTAAGTTCTACATAATATTATATATTATCCTTTTTTTTTTTGAATCAATAAAAAAAAAAGAAACTTTCTATCATTTATGAATTTCCTGGCTTAGCGTGAGATAAAGATAGGTATATCTTAACAATAAATTAAAAGAAAGTTGAAGAAAGAGAGGTTAACCCTTTTTCTGTTGGACAAATCATTCCCTCAGGGGATCCTATACTTAATTTTTATTTAAGTATATTTAATAATTATTAAATATACTTAAATAATTTTTCATTTTATTCTATTTAGAATTTTAGAATATTTATTTTTAAATTCTATCATTCTATCTATAGAATGGTTAATGGTTCATGAATAACGAATCAAAAAGATTCTATGGTCGATGGAATCAATCATTAAAGCCGGAAAGATTCTTCGGATCTAGTCATACTATTACATTCTATTGAATATTGACAATTCCAAAAAACTGTTCATACTATGAGATGAGCATAGTATGATGGCAGTCAGGCAGGTATGCCCCCATCGTCTAGCGGTTTAGGACATCTCTCTTTCAAGGAGGCAGCGGGGATTCGATTTCCCCTGGGGGTAGGGTACTACGAAAGGAAGTTAATCATAGATTATCAATAAACCTAGAATTGATTCTTGCTGGGTCGATGCCCGAGCGGTTAATGGGGACGGACTGTAAATTCGTTGGCAATATGTCTACGCTGGTTCAAATCCAGCTCGGCCCAATGATTCGCCGATCCATCGTGAGGATGATATAATCAATTTGTCCTCCAGAAATGTTTGATATGGAGGAATAGGAATAAAGAAAAGAGTCCATTTTTCTGCTATATTCCTATTTATTTTATTTGTTTTTGTTCCCACATATTCTGTTTTAATGATCTAGATGCATGTCATGATCTCTAAGTATAATGAAAGTAAATGTAAATTGTAAATAAAGAAAAGAAGGAAAGAAAAAAAAAAGTCTTTTTTTCATTGAAAGATTGATTATCAATCGATTGGGCAATAACCCACCGATTACTAGTAATCGGTGTCGCTCTCACTAAAGTCCATATCTATGTGGATATCAATATATGACCCGTGTCTTTATTACAAGACAGCGATTCAAAATAGAAATGATTTGAATAAAATCATAAGAATATGTATGCTGTACACCCCCAATCCCTGGGATTGTAGTTCAATCGGTTAGAGCACCGCCCTGTCAAGGCGGAAGCTGCGGGTTCGAGTCCCGTCAGTCCCGACCTAGTATCCGATGAATCCATCAATTTCTCTCTCCATTTTCTGTGAAGAGGGGGACAGGCAGTGGGATCTAATTCCCAGCGGGGATCTTTATTTCTTTTTCTTTCCTTCTTTTCTTTCGCATTTCTTATCGAATAAATACGGGAATTTCCATTCCATCCACTAGTACCGATTGATTGATGGGGGAAAGACATATGTGGATTAGTACAATTATTGGTAGCACCCTATTTAGGTTAGGATTCCAAGAGATACTGTACCGGTCTGGCTTTTCCGATTGCTCCCGATCCATAAAGAAAGATCAAAATCAAACTAAGATCCTACCATTCTTAGTGAGGGAATGAAGAATCTTTTTTCCTCTTATGGTCCCATCGAAGAAAGAACAAACTCCAAAAAATAGTGAATTTGTCAGAATATTAGATCTTTTATACGGGAACCCGTCTTTATCACACTTCTTTATTTATCATTTAGAATTAGATCATCAAAAAAACGGAGTTTAAAATCCGAGACCTTACCCTTTCCATTTCACTTTTATTGTTTTTATTGTTTGGGTTTGTGACTAATGCAAGTGGAAGTCGAGTCAGACGATACCCCATCAGATGGTTGTATAAGGAAAATGGTAGGTTATAGAAAAGAATAAAAAATTCAACGAAATTTTTGATTGGATCTGGGATCCTATTTCGGATTCGGTATGGATAAAAGATCTTCCTATGTTATACTATTCAATATTCAATTCTCGACGATGAATCGATTTGATAGCTCAAATATTCTTATTCATGATATTGATCCGATTCAATATCATCGGGATACAATTCATCCCATTGAATTTACAGGCGAAAGATTTCTCATCTCTATGGGATTAGATCCCGAGTTATTGCGAAGTAAAAAAAAAACAATGAGATCCTATTATGGAAGTAAATATTCTCGCATTTATTGCTACTGCACTCTTCGTTCTAGTTCCTACTGCCTTTTTACTTATCATCTACGTAAAAACAGTCAGTCAAAATAATTAGTTTGAATGAAACTTGACCTCTTAGTTCTTATCAATGATTGAAGGAATGAAAGAGATTCAAATTCCCCGTCTTAAAAGAAATGTGCGGACTAGAATCAGTAGTCTATGAGATCCGATAGTATGGTAGAAAGAAATATATGAACCTTTCTACCACACTATCTATTATTGTATTGTATAAAATATTGTATACAATTGTGCTTTATATATCTTTATAAAGATATAGTATTAAATGAAGTATATAGGCTTACTATAGAATATAGATGTAATATGTATCTTTATATATATACATATAATTTACGTATACATATATGTAATATACATGTGCATAGCGCCCCAATTCTATTTCTTTGCTACACCCATTTGATTTGTATTGATTCAGATCAATCTGAAATAATCGAATGTAAATTCTTACTTTTACATCTCGAATTCCTGGGTTTCTGATTATTTCCGATAGGGATCCCGGGATCTATTGAAAGAATCAATGTAAGTATGTGCATATCTTATATAAACGAAAAACCAAGTAATCCTTTTTTAGTATTTCGAAAAAGTAATTGGTTGAGCCGTTCACAGATGATCCAAGGAATTCTGGGATAACTTCTTCGGATTTGTAAAAGGAGTAGTAGAGACCACCCATTTTTAACGCTTGAACCATGATATGAAATATGAGGTGAGTCGATAAACGATAAAGTAGAAATAAGATTTCTAAAATATAAAACAAATGGATGGTAAGTGCGCGTGAATCGTCTAACGCACGATCTTATTATGCGTAGTACCTCGCTGGACAACCACTATGTCTATGTTGCCTCCCGTAGAAAGTATGTATCTACGTAATAAGAGAACGACTTCCTCTTTGAAGAGTAAAAGAAGTAAACAAAAAAAGGGGGGAGGAGTCGGCTGCTCTTCATTAGAATATCCATATATAATTCTGGTAAGAGCCAGTTCATCGGAATAGAATATTGAAATTAGGTTGGAAAAAATTTCCTATTATCTAGATCCCTTTTCCTTTCGAAAAAGGAACAGGGGAATTCTTGAAATAGTTGTTTGATTGAAAAGTATTATTTGTAATAATACATTACTTTACTTTTACTGGTACTGGATTCCAGTAGAATTTTGAAATGAAAATATTGTTATTTAACAATGCTTTGCAGAACGATCTATGAAAGAATTGATAGAGTTTGATTACCCAACTTAATCTTAAGTTAATAAGTAGTACCTCTAGAGTCCACTTCTTCCCCATACTACGAGCGAAAGAGAAAATGTAAAGACTACCATTAAAGCAGCCCAAGCGAGGCTTACTATATCCATGTAAATTATGTCCCCTATCTCTATGAATATGAAAGAATTATTCCGTTATGTTTTATGTTATTAATTATTAATAACTAATATAATAATAAATAACATAAATAAATTATATATATAAATATATATAAATATAATAGTTATCCAAAATAAAGGACTATAACTATTATGACTATATAATATAGTAGAATCACTTGCGCAGCGTCAAAAATGAAATTTCCCCGAAGTCTATTGATGAACCAATCCAATAAATCCACTCATAACAAGTTCCTATATGATTTCTGGTAGAATCAGGAAGCATTAAGCACAAGCAAGATACAGAGTTACTCCCTTGGAAATAGCAAGGGAATCTTACTAATGGAACATGTAGGAATAGCAAGACCTATTGTTTCTTTTGGTGCTCTTCATAAGCAAAAGGCATAAAAATATACAATCCAGATAGATAACTATCTATCATATACCTTCATCTCCCATTTGATCTAATCCTTACTGTCTCCCGACTTTCCCTCTGAATCAATCGGGAGACATTCTATTACCTGGGCGTTACCGAAAAGAAATCTTTTTTTTTTTTCAATTTTTACTAAAAACCTATTATCTATCCAATCTCAATCTAATATTGATTGAATGTCTGAGCACTCAGTCCGGGACTCTCCTTAGTCTACTCTTCCACCCCTTCCACTACTACTAATTTTATTACCGATCGGACTATGCAATCTAATTCAAGACTCAGTCAGTAGACACTGCACTAGTAGTGGAAGGGAATTAGGAAGTCTTCATAGTCTTTCTTATATCTTATACTATAATCTTTGCTTGAATCTTAGGCACAAGAATTTACAGTTTTTTTTTTATAGAACCTCCAGATTCTTACAG